AATTCCCAAAGGTCCTGCGTATTCAGGACCAATACGTTGTTGTATACCTGCGGATATTTCTCTTTCTAACCAAACAATTACTAGTACACCTATTGTGATTCCTAATACAGGAGTAAAAATAGGGATAAACATCCATATGATTCCATAGATCTCTTTTAAGGATTCCAATCTAGAAAAAGAATTGATAGCTTGTACTTGTGTTGTATCAATTATCATTTTAACGATCAACTTCTCCCATAATGATGTCTATACTACCTAGTATCGTCATAATATCAGCCAATTTCATTCTTTTAACTAACTGAGGAAGAATTTGTAAATTAATAAAACCCGGCGGGCGAATTTTATATCGCCAAGGAAAAACGCCCTTATCTCCTATCAGAAAAATGCCCAATTCTCCCTTTGGTGCTTCGACTCTCGCATAAAGTTCTTGCTTCGATAATTCAAAAGTCGGAGAAGGTTTTTTACTAATGAATCGATAGTCAAACTCATTCCATACAGTATCTTTTACTCTATCAAATCGGCGTATTTCTAAATTTTCATAAGGCCCTCCCGGAATTCCTTCTAGAGCCTGTTGAATAATTTTTATGGATTCTGTCATTTCACTGATTCGTACTAAATAACGAGCTAACGAATCCCCCTCTTTTTGCCATTGGACGTCCCACTCAACTTCGTCGTAACACTCATAATGATCAACTTTACGAAGATCCCATTGTATTCCGGAAGCTCGTAACATTGGTCCTGACAAACCCCAATTTATTGCTTCCTCTCCACCTATAATGCCTACTCCTTCAACCCGCTCTAAAAAAATGGGATTCCTTGTAATAAGCTTTTGATATTCAGCAATTCCCGTTAAAAAGTAATCGCAAAAATCCAAACATTTATCTATCCAGCCATGAGGTAAATCAGCAGCGACTCCGCCAATACGAAAAAAATTATGCATCATTCGCATACCGGTGGCGGCTTCAAATAGGTCATATATCAATTCTCTTTCTCGAAAAATATAGAAGAAAGGAGTCTGTGCCCCAATATCTGCCATAAAAGGGCCAAGCCATAACAAATGCGAAGCTATGCGACTTAACTCCAACATAATGATTCTGATATAACTGGCCCTTTTAGGGACTTGAATATTGCCTAATTGCTCTGGTGCATTTACAGTTATTGCTTCCGTGAACATAGTAGCTAAATAATCCCACCGTGTTACATAAGGCAAATATTGTATAATTGTTCGATTTTCCGCAATTTTTTCCATACCTCTGTGTAAATAACCCAATATTGGTTCACAGTCAATAACATCTTCACCATCTAGAGTAACAATGAGTCGAAGAACACCATGCATTGATGGGTGGTGAGGTCCCATATTTACTATCATGAGGTCTTTTCTTGTAGCTGGTACAGTCATAGGTTTTTCCTGATTCATTCTTCCATGAATTGCTGAAAGCGAAAAGAAGTTCATCAAACTTTAAGCGAATAATTAAAAAATAAAAAAACTCTTCAAATTAACGAGTTTTTCTCTCTCGAATACCCAATTGTCCTATTAATTCTTTATAACGCGCTTTATTTTTTTTTGACAAATAAGCCAGCAGCCGTTGACGTTTTCCCAGAATTTTCCGCAGGCCTCTCTGAGATAAATAGTCTTTTTTGTGCAATTCCAAATGTGAAGTAAGTCTACGTATCTTGTTGGTGAAACTTACTACTTGAAATTCAACAGATCCTCTGTTTTCTTTGTTTTCTTCTTGTTCTTGCAAAAGAATTGAAATAAATGAATTTTTTACCATAAAAGAATTTCACTCTCCCTTTTTTACAGATATTTATTTTATTGATCAATAATAATAATGTCAGAAATTTTAATGTAGTATACACAATAATCATAATTTCTTTATAGATTCCTGGTTTTATCAATTAACATTAATCAACCCGATTTTGAAATTCGTTTGGACAGTGATACAAAAAGACGATACCAAATAGTTTAGTACTAAGATTCTGTTTATTAATTTATAGCTTTATAGCTCGCTATTACTTTTTATTGTAGTATCCTAGACTGGGATGTCAGACAGCGCATATGCGCATCGGGTTGCTTGCATATAACTAACATGGATATTTACAGATCACAGACAGAAGAAAAAATGACAAATATTATTGATAAAACAACATAATATCAAACTCAAAAATTTAAATCAGGGATACATATATATCCTTAACATACTCAAGCGGCTCCCATTATTGGTATCAAACCAATAGCGATTCATACAAGCTAAATCTTCTAATCGATAATTAGGCCAAAAAAAGAACTTTAATTTAATTAATTCATTTTTTTTTCTGTCAAATTTTTTACTTTCATCCAAAAATTGACTCCAGTTTTTTATCTTGTTCTCCTTGCAAAATAAATTATTTCTATGTACACCATTCTGATTCTTTAAATTCAAATTGAAAGAAATTAGAATTCTCAATTCTCTACGACGTCTAGACGATAAAATTTTTTCAGGAACAAGCAAATCATAATTATTTTTGTCTCTATTTAGAGTTTTTATTTTATGTATTGGAATGGCTTCATCAAAATTATTATTAGAAACAGTTTTTGGATTTTGGTATCTTTGATTACTTTGGTGCTTACTTTTATGAACCAACGAAATACCTATTATTTGATACATAAAAAACTGTCCGTCATTTTTTACAGATAGACGGGCAGGTTCCATAATTAATATTCCCTTTTTCGTTAATTGTGTAAGATTTAAACGCCTCTTCATTATATACAGATTAATTTCTTTCCTTTGAATATAGGATATAGTAATTTTTCTTACATTTATGAGGCTAAGCAGGAGACCATATATCTGGATATTATTCATCATTTTTTGAGGCAAGTGATTCAAACGTCCAGTCCATCTTAATTGCAAAGGAAAATCTCCTTTAAGGAATATTTTTAGTTTTTCGATTAATTCTAAAAAATATCCTTCAATATTGTTTTGATTCTTTAATTCAAAATATTGTTTTGAACTTAATGGGCTAAATTTTAAAAAATTATCATCTTCCTTTTGCTTTCCCCTAATATTTATATTTTCACTAGAATTTGGATTCATATTTAAAAGTAAGTTGCTGGGGATAAACCAAGGGGTCTCTTTATATTTATCATAAAGTATCGCAAACTCTGGAAATAAAAAAACTTTTGGATTCCACATGAAGCGATTTAAGATTAAGAATTTTTCATTCATGCCCATCCAATCAAAAGCCATTCTCATCCAACCAAAAAAGAACCTTTTGTAATTGATTTCGGAATTTGAATCAATCGGAAGATAAAAAAGACCTTTATTATGAATATTATGATTATGATTATGAATTTTATCCCTTATTTGTTTCTTATTAGGTTCAACCTGAATATTTGTATTAAATTTACAACTCAAATATTTTCTATCTTTATTTTTTTCCGTATATATAATAGCACTCTTTTTTAGATAATTCTTGATAGGAATAGTCTTAAGTATGTTAAAAAATTTTTCTTTCTTTCTGGTGGAATTTTCTTGGTTCTTATTTGTTTCTAACGATGATCTATAAATATAGGACTTCTTCTTAGTTTCAGAATCAATATATTTATATGATAAAAGATCATATCTATAGTTTTTTTTAAAATTCTCCTCTTTATTTGTTAATGGTAATAAATATCCTTTCAAATTTTGTTTTTTTTTGTAATCAAATAATGGGTCTTTTTCATAGGAATACCCTTTTTTTAAATCTGTATTTTGAGGCGTATGACATTGATTTATTCTATTTCGCCATTTTTGTGGGACTAACCTGGACCATATAATCTGAGATAAATGGTATCGATAATGACCTCTTAACCAGGCTTTCCATGGATTCATTCCATAAATCTGAAGTTTCTTATGTCTTACTTCGGAATCAAATATTCCCTGTCTTCCAAAAAAATCCTTTATTTCATTCTTAAGAAAAAAAGAAGGCCCATTATATTGAAGAATCGTTCTTAACTTATTGAAGTTAAGAACTTTGATTTGTGATAATTTTAAGAAGACATATTTTTGTGACAAGTAAGATAAATCAAAAAAAATATGTGACTTGCGCTTACTATTTCTAAGATTATCAAAAGCCTTTTTTATAGTCATAGGCGAACTGAAGTCAAAAAATTTTTTTTTTTTTCTCCTTTCTTTATTTATATTTATTTTATTATTGTCAATGTATTTCTCAAGAATTTTTTTTGTTGATCTGATAAAAAGTTGTAGCGCGATTCTGCGCATATTAATGATACATAGAAAGATATCTGTGTATAATTTTTCAATGAAAAATTGAACCATTAATTCAATATTTTTTCTTTTTAATATTTTCCAAAATTTTGGAGGTGATTCTCTATTATTATTTTTTTTTTTTTTTTTTATTTCTATTTGATTTATGATTGTATTTCTTCTATCAATTTTATGTTTCATTTCTGCGTCTGCCTGTGAATAATTTGTCCAATCTGTAGATCTATTTTGACTAAGTGATTCAGGAATTATCTGATTGCTTATTATTGAATCCTTTTCTGTAGTTTCACTTGATTCATATATTTCTCTCGGTATAAATTCTATCGGTATAAATAATGGAATTTTATTTCCTTTTAAAAGTTCTTTTATTATTTGTTTTACAAATAATAATGCTTTTGTTTGTTTCTTTTTTATTTTTTTTAAAACTCTTCGAAGTTTAAAATTTAATTTTCTTATTTCAACTTTATAGTCTATATCTTTAAAAATGGGTTCAAAAAAGGAAGGTGTTTCTCTAGGAGGACCCAAAGGATAGTCTGCTTCCATCCCCAAAACTGTTAAAAAACAAGAATCAAAATCATCTTGTTGCTTTTGATCTCTATCAGATAGTCGTAGCTTAGATAGGTGCCAGGGTTTCAAATGAAAAGGATATAGGATTTTGATCTGAAAACCGTCTCTTAACCAATTTTTAGGAAGTGTTTTGGAGAATCGAAGACCATTATAGCTGCACTTTATATAAATTTCTCTATTCCAATCTTG